TCAATAAGCTAGACCCATGCTACGAGTTGTCTCATGCCATAAATAAACCCGGACACTCAAGAAATCCGTTGGACAAGCAGATTCACATCTCTTACAACCTACACAGTCCTCTGTTCTTGGAGCAGGAGCAATTTGCTTAGCTTTACATCCGTCCCAAGGTATCATTTCCAATACATCTGTGGGGCAGGCTCGTACACATTGAGTACACCCTATACATGTATCATAAATCTTTACTGAATGTGACATTGGATCTATCAATTTTTTGAACGTTATCAATTTTCGATCTGGTAAAATCAGTAGTAACTGAATCATATATTGTAGACACCAGACGAATCAGTGGTTTACCAGAATTTTTTTTAATTGAATAATCAATCTACTTCTGGATTTGGTCATGAGAATGAGAGAGGTCCAAGATACTTTGATTTATTACGTTTTAGCAAACATGGTCATACGAGTTATACACGGCACGCTAATTCTAATTGGTAAATATTCTATATATCTGTCTTTATTTATATCATTACGACTATTTATTCAACAAATTCGATTGATTGATACGAGTTGATTTTCTGTTACGATAGATCGACGAAACAATAGCTGGCCCAATAGCTGCTTCAGCGGCTGCAATAGCTATAACAAAAATCGAGAAAATGTCTCCTTTTAATTGTCGACTATCAAATAAATCAGAAAATGTTACGAGATTTAGATTAACCGCATTCAGTATAAGCTCAAGACACATAAGTGCTCTAACCATGTTTCGGCTTGTGATCAATCCATAAATACCGATAGAAAATAAATAGGCACTCAAAATAAGTACATGCTCGGTCATCATTGACCAACTCCTCATCAATTGAGATTGATTTCAATATGAACAACAATACAATTTAACCAATTTGATTGACTAGAATATAACAAGTACGGAAAAAAGGAAGGTATTAGTAATGGATCGAACTCAAACCCATTCAATTTAATATATGAACAATAGAATATAAAAATGGAACTGAAGGGAAATTGATGTCATAATAATAACACAGAACAAAACACGGCCTTATTTATTTTATTTGATTTTGGGTTTCTAATTCTAAGTATTTATTACTGACGAGCCATAGCAATTGCACCTATCAAAGCAACTAAAAGAATTATAGAAATGAGTTCAAATGGAAGATAAAAATCTGTTGATAAATGAATTCCAATTTGTTGAACGTTACTTGTCAGGTCCTGCTCTATAATCTGGTTTGATCTTGTAGTCCAAATAATCCCGTACCATGATGTATCTGAGATAGTAGTAATTAGTGAAAAAAGAATACTTGTACAAACCAGTGAAGTAACTCCATCTCCAACTGTCCAAAGATATAAATCCTTGTAATATTCTGAACCATTCATGAACATCACAGCAAATACGATTAAGACATTTACGGCTCCCACGTAAATAAGGAGCTGTGCAGCAGCTACAAAATAGGAGTTAGATGGAATATGGAATAAGGATATACAAACAAGAACCAATCCTAATGAAAAGGCAGAATAAATTGGATTGGTAAGTAATACTACCCCTAGGCCTCCTAATATAAGACCTGATCCTAGAAATACTAAAAGAATATCATGTATTGATCCAGGTAAATCCATTATGTGTAAAATAAGAGATAAATAAGTTGAAATATTTCATTTTCATGACCTTACTGACCGGGCCAGGAAAAAAGAGGTTACCCTATCTTTCTTTTTTTTTTTTTCTTGTATATGCCTAATTGAATTGAATCTTAATGTGGTGTGGATTGATGTAGATACAGTTATTGGACCAATCCCGCTTTTGTATCCGAAAGAGTAGTTGAAATTTGATATTTCGAAATAATCACGGATATATGAATCTATTCTAAATCCAAATCAAGCCGTGATTCTCACCAATCAATAGTTATGTTTTGTAGTTACTAACCAACCAAAATGAAAGAAACTTCGCTTCTTTAGATCAAAACGGAATCTTAGTAATTGGTAATTGTTCTTGAATCAAGGGGGTTATCCGTGGCTATTTTTATTTGAGTCGAATTCATAATTGTTCGAATTGTGTAATCGCCAATTACTGACATTGGTAACCGACCCAAAGCAATTTGATTATAATTCAATTCGTGACGATTGTAAGTAGAAAGTTCATATTCTTCAGTCATTGATAAACAGTTTGTTGGACAATACTCGACGCAGTTACCACAAAATATACAGATTCCGAAATCAATACTATAATTAAGCAATCGTTTCTTTCTAATATCTGTTTCCAATCTCCAATCAACAACGGGTAGATCTATGGGGCATACACGAACACATACTTCACAAGCAATGCATTTATCAAATTCAAAGTGGATTCGACCGCGGAAACGCTCTGATGTGATCGATTTTTCATAAGGATATTGAATAGTTACAGGTAAACGATTCGCGTGGGATAAGGTAATCATGAAACTTTGACCAATGTACCTTGCAGCTCGTACTGTTTGTTGACCATAATTCATGAACCCGGTCA